TTTTAACAGTTTGGGGAATGGAAGCTGAATTACCTTTTGGTTCTCCCCGACAACTACCTTCCTTTTTTGAACCCATTTGGAAACAACTTGAAAAAAGACTTTTAAAAGTGAAAAAAAAACGTTTTCTAGCCCTAAAAATTATAAACGAAAGAGCAAAATGGTTTCGAAAAGTATCAAAAGAAAAAACAAGATGGGTTAGAAAAATAGTTCGATTTATAAAAAGAATAATGAAAGAACTTAAAAAAGTAAGTCTAATTCCATTATTTGGATTGAGGGAAGTATATGAATCGAATACAAAAAAAAAAAAATCACTAATAAGTAATCATATAAATCATGAATCGTCCATTCGAATTAGATCTGCGGATTGGACAAATTATTCACTGACAGAAAAAAAGATGAAAGATCTGGCTGATAAGACAAATACAATCAGAAATCAAATCGAAAAAATAACAAAAGAAAAAAAAAATATATTTATAACTACGTATATAAACATTAGTCCTAACGAAACAAATTGTGATGATAAAAGATTTGAATCGCCAAAAAAGATTTGGCAGATATTAAAAAGAAGAAGTGCTCGACTAATGCGCAAATATCACTATTTTTTTTATTTGTTTATTGAAAGGATATACAAAGATATTTTTTTACGTATCATTAATATTCCCAGAATACATGTAAAAATTTTACTTCAATTAAAAAACAAAATAACGGATAATTCCAATGATGAAACAAATAAAAAAGGATTTTATAGTGATAAAAATAAAATTTATTTTATTTCGACTATAAAAAAGTTTTTTTCTAATATTAGAAAAAAAAATTCGCAGATTTTTTGTGACCTTTCTTCGTTGTCACAGGCATATGTATTTTACAAATTATCACAAGCCCAAGTTATCAACAAGCATTACTTGAAATTTTTATTTCAATATCACGGAACAATTCCTTTTATTAAGGATAGAATAAAAAAAGATTTTTTTGGAACACACGGAATATTTCATTCCGAATCAAGGTATAATAAACTTAGCGGTTTTAAAATGAATGAATGGAAAAGCTGGTTAATGGGTAATGATCACTATAAATACAATTTATCTCAGACTAGATGGTCTAGATTAGTACCGAAAAATTGGCGGAATAGAATCAATCAAAATTTTTTGGTTCAAAATAAAAACTCAACCAATTTTTATTCATATGAAAAAGACCGATTAATTCATTACAAGAAAGAAAAAAATTTTTCATATGCAGTAAATTCATTACCGAACCAAAAAGATAAATTAAAAAACTACAAATATGATCTTTTATCAAATAAATATCTGAATTATGAAGATAAGAAAGGTTCATATATTTATGGGTCGCCATTCCAAGTAAACGAGGCAAAAAGGATTTCCTATAATTACAATAATTATAATCCCGAACTTTTTTATTTGCCGAAAGATATAGATCTTGGAAACTATCTACCAGAAGATTCTATTATTGATAGGGATAAAAATCCGGATAGAAAATATTTTGATTGGAGAACTTTTAATTTTTGTCTTAGAAAAAAGATCGATATTGAGGAATGGAGAAATAGAGATATCGGGGACAGCGCCAACATTAATAAAAATACTAAGACTCGGACTAATTATTATCAAATAATTGAAAAAATTGAAAAAATGGATAAGAAAGTGTTTATGAATGCCCCGATTCATAAACAAATCTGCCCAACCAATCAAACAAAAACATTTTTGGACTGGATGGGAATGAATGAAGAAATCCTAAATTGTCCGATATCAAATCTAGAACTTTGGTTTTTACCAGAATTTGTGTCACTTTATAATACATATAAGATTCAACCGTGGATCATACCAATCAATTTACTTCTTTTTAAATTTAATATAAATAAAACCATTAGTAAAAATATCAACGAAAAGAAAAAAAAAGATAGATTATATAATCCAAAAAAATCTCTTGAATTTGAGAATCAAAATCAAGAAGAAAAACAACAGCCAGTCCAAGGAGATCTTGGATCATATGCACAAAATAACAAAAATATTGGATCTGATCCATCGAAAAAAAAAAAAAATGTTAAAGAAGATTATCGGGGATCATACATTCAAAAAAGCAAAAATAAAAATAAATCCATGATAGGAGCGGAACTAGATTTCTTCCTGAAAAGATATTTTCTTTTTCAATTGAAATGGGATAATGCTTTTAATCAAAAAATACTAAATAATATCAAGGTATATTGCCTACTCCTTAGATTGAGAAATCCAAAGGAAATTGCTATATCCTCTATTCAAAGGGACGAAATAAGTTTGGATGTAATGCTGATTCCGAAGTCTACAACTCTTACAAAATTGATAAAAAGGGGACTATTGATTATTGAACCAGCTCGGCTATCCATAAAATGGGACGGACAATTTATCATGTACCAAACCATAGCTATTTCACGGGTGCATAAGAGTAAGCGCCAAACTAATCGAAGATACCAAGAAAAAAGAAATGTTGATAAGAATGGTCTTCCTGATAATTTTTTATCTCCTAGACGTCGTAGAGAATTGAGAATTCTCATTTGTTTCAATTCAAGAAATGTCAATGTTGGGGATAGAAATCAAGTATTTTGCAATGGGAATAATGTAAAGCGCTGCGGTCAATTTTTTTATGAGGATAAGCATCTTGATGTAGATACAAATCGATTTATTAAGTTCAAATTATTTCTTTGGCCAAATTATCGATTCGAAGATTTTGCTTGTATGAATCGCTATTGGTTTGATACCAATAATGGTAGTCGTTTCGTTATGTCAAGGATACATATGTATCCACGATTGATAATTAGTTGATGATACATTTACATTACATGGATCAAGCGGCATCTCTGACATGGTATATGAACACAAACAAATATATACAGCCTTATGTTGTTATATTAGATTATGGTACATGATACTGATTACCTGACCTTGATCTTAGCAATTCTATCTAGTAAGTAATGAGTCGTCATAATCTTCTTATCTTAGGTCAAAATTCTTCTCTTTTGTAGGTTAGAAATTTTTTATCTATATTTGAATAAAATTGAAAAAAAAATGTTAAAGAAGATTATCAATTAAAATTAAGTGAATTAAAAAAAAAGAAGTATACGAATAAATCCCGATTATTGTGTATAACAAATTAAAATGACTGGCATTATTATTACTGATTAGTAAAATCTATATTTGTAATGTAAATAAAGAAAAAGGGACGCAGAATTTTTTGTTATGGTTAAAAATTTATTCATTTCAGTTATTTCGCAAGAAGAAAAAAACGAAAATAGGGGGTCTGTTGAATTTCAAGTATTCAGTTTCACCAATAAGATACGTAGACTTACTTCCCATTTGGAATTGCACAGAAAAGACTATTTATCTCAGAGAGGTCTACGCAAAATTCTGGGAAAACGTCAACGACTCCTGGCTTATTTGTCAAAGAAAAATAGAGTACGCTATAAAGAATTAATTAGTCAATTGGATATTCGGGAGCCAAAAACTCGTTAAGTTCATTTTTTTTTTATTTTTATAATAATATTTATAATTATTATATTATAATAATATTTATAATAATTATAAATATTAATTATTATTTTTAATGAACTTCATTTGGTTTTCAGCAATTCGTGGAATAATGAATCGGGGAAAAAATATATGACTGTACCGACTACAAGAAAAGACCTCATGATAGTCAATATGGGTCCTCAACACCCATCAATGCACGGTGTTCTTCGACTCATCATTACTCTAGATGGGGAAAATGTTATTGACTGTGAACCCGTATTGGGTTATTTACACAGAGGAATGGAAAAAATTGCGGAAAATCGAACAATTATACAATATCTTCCTTATGTAACACGTTGGGATTATTTAGCTACTATGTTTACAGAGGCAATAACGGTAAATGGACCAGAACAGTTGGGAAATATCCAAGTACCGAAAAGAGCGAGCTATATTAGAGTAATTATGCTAGAACTGAGTCGTATAGCTTCTCATTTGTTATGGCTTGGCCCTTTTATGGCAGATATCGGTGCGCAGACCCCTTTCTTCTATATTTTCCGAGAGAGGGAATTGATATATGACCTATTCGAATCTTCCACAGGTATGCGAATGATGCATAATTATTTCCGTATCGGAGGGGTGGCTGCTGATCTACCTTATGGCTGGATAGATAAATGCTTGGATTTCTGTGATTATTTTTTAACAGGGGTTACTGAATATCAAAAGCTTATTACGCGTAATCCTATTTTTTTGGAACGAGTTGAAGGGGTGGGTATTATTAGTGGAGAGGAAGCAATAAATTGGGGTTTATCGGGACCAATGCTACGAGCTTCCGGAATTCCGTGGGATCTTCGTAAAATTGATCATTATGAGTCTTACGACGAATTTGATTGGGAAGTACAATGGCAAAAAGAGGGAGATTCACTAGCCCGTTATTTAGTCCGAATCGGTGAAATGGTGGAATCCATCAAAATTATTCAACAAGCCCTGGAAGGAATTCCCGGAGGGCCCTATGAGAATTTAGAGGTACGGCGTTTTGATAAAACAAAGGATTCTGAATGGAATGATTTTGATTATCGATTCATTAGTAAGAAACCTTCGCCCACTTTTGAATTGTCTAAACAAGAACTTTATGTGAGAGTAGAAGCCCCCAAGGGGGAATTGGGAATTTTTCTGGTAGGAGATCGGAGTGTTTTTCCCTGGAGATGGAAAATTCGTCCACCTGGTTTTATCAATTTGCAAATTCTTCCTCAGCTAGTTAAAAAAATGAAATTGGCCGATATTATGACAATACTAGGTAGTATAGATATTATTATGGGAGAAGTTGATCGTTGAAATGATAATTGATACGATAAAAGTACAAGCTATCAATTCTTTTTCCAGATCGGAATCCTTAAAAGAGGTTTATGGGCTCATATGGTTACTTATTCCTATTTTTACTCCTGTATTTGGAATCATAATAGGAGTGCTGGTAATTGTGTGGTTAGAAAGACAAATATCTGCGGGAGT